GCTTCGTATTGTCGAGATCCCAAGAAACAGTTACTATATGACTGAATCAATCATATAGTTTTAGCAACTGAAATCCTTTTCATAAAAAAGAAATCTGATTCTGAATTGTGAAAAAAAAGAGGGATGTGGAAAAAGGAAGGGTGATAGAAAGAGAGAATAAAGATCTAAATGATATTAAATGATATATGATTCCCATATGTATGGTTTATGAAGAATTACCCCATAAAAAAGGCAGTGTTATAAAGCATCAACATTAATATATCAACATTAATATACAATAAAAATATAATAAAATAATAATATAAAGAATCTAATCAATATGGATAATATAGTATAATATAGTCTATTATATATGTAAGTATGTAATTAAGATTATGTAATTAAGATAGAAAAATAAAGAATCTAAATAATAGAAAAGAGAGAAAAATTTAATTGAGCTTCGGGTTAAGAAAAACTGAGGAGATTGACTCGGAAACAAATAACAGATTCTGTTGAGAGCTCCATTGCAGAGTTCAGGCCTAAGTATTAATAGAGAAGTTATGGGAACGATGGAACCTGTGATTACATAGGATTTTCTTGAAAACGAATCAATCCTAAGGATTCATTGGGTAGGATGGCGGAATGAACCAAGAAAAAATGGATTTCTTCTGAATGGTCATGAATTGACCCTACAAATGAAGGAGAAAAGAGTTAATATTCGCCCGCGAAACCTTTCTTTATTTTTATTTCATTTAAGAATTTCATTTATTGGATGACTATTGGCGTGATTAAATAGAGGTAAAGAAAAAGACTTTAGAGATTTTGCTAAAAGAAAGAAGCATTCTTTTTATCTATTTTATCTATAATTTTATATATATATATATATATAATCTAAAATATAGATAATCTAAAAAAACAGAATCTAAAAAAACACGCCTAGTTATCTAGTTATATATACAGCCTACCTATGTAACAAATTCAATATAAAAAAATTAGTATATTCTTTCTTTTGTCTTTTGATAGAATAAAATACATATTTCTAGGTAATATGTATTTTATTGAATCATTTCATTCGCGAGGAGCTGGATGAGAAGAAATTCTCATGTCCGGCTCTGCAGTAGAGATGGAATTTAGAAACAACCATCAACTATAACCCTAAAAGAACCAGATTTCGTAAACAACATAGAGGTAGAATGAAGGGAATATCTTGCCGAGGCAATCATATTTGTTTTGGCAGATACGCTCTTCAGGCACTTGAACCTGCTTGGATCACAGCTAGACAAATAGAAGCAGGGCGAAGAGCAATGACACGATATGCGCGTCGTGGTGGAAAGATATGGGTACGTATCTTTCCCGACAAACCTGTTACTGTAAGACCTACAGAAACACGTATGGGTTCGGGCAAAGGATCCCCCGAATATTGGGTATCCGTTGTTAAACCGGGCCGAATAATTTATGAAATGAGTGGAGTATCTGAAGCTGTAGCCAAAGCTGCTATGGAAATAGCTGCATGCAAAATGCCTATACGAACTCAATTTGTTATTTCAGGATAGGTAAACAAAAGTAAAAGAAGAAGGAGTTTTAAGAATAAAAAAACAACTACGGATTTATTTATCTCTGGACAGACAATATTTCTTTTTTCCATTATCTTGAAATAAGAGATTAAAATAAAAATGATATGATTCAACCTCAGACCCTTTTGAATGTAGCGGATAACAGTGGAGCTCAAAAATTAATGTGTATTCGAATCATAGGAACTGGTAATCACCGATATGCTCATCTTGGCGATGTTATTGTTGCTGTAATCAAAGAAGCAGTGCCCAATATGCCTTTAGAAAGATCAGAAATAATTAGAGCTGTGATTGTACGCACATGTAAAGAACTCAAACGTGACAACGGCATGATAATACGATATGATGACAATGCAGCGGTTATCATTGATCAAGAAGGAAATCCAAAAGGAACTCGAATTTTTGGTGCAATTGCTCGAGAATTGCGACAGTTAAATTTTACTAAAATCGTTTCATTAGCACCCGAAGTCTTATAATAGGATATATCCTATCTTTCTATCTATATATAGAATAGAATCTTAGAATATCTGAAATAGATCCGATTAATAGATTGTGTGTGTCTCATGTATATATTTGAAATTTCTAATAATTTTTGAGAATCTATAATAATGAAAAAAAAGAATTCAATAAAAAATAAAACAAAAAAGAAGCATGTTGACTATATCAAAATTAGGGGCACCAATAACTATAGTTCGTCATGGGTAGGGACATTATTGCCGATATAATAACTTCTATAAGAAATGCTGACATAGATCAAAAGGGAAGAGTTAAAATAGTATCTACTAATATCACTAAAAACATTGTGAAAATACTTTTACGAGAAGGTTTTATTGAAAACGTTCGAAAACATCAAGAAAGTCAAAAAAATTTCTTGGTTTCAACCTTACGACATAGAAAGACTAGGAAAGGTAAGAAAATAAATTTAAAGCGTATCAGCCGACCTGGTCTACGAATCTATTCCAACTATCAACAAATTCCTAAGATTTTAGGTGGAATGGGAATTGTAATCCTTTCTACTTCTCGAGGTATAATAACAGATCGAGAAGCTCGATTAGAAAAAATTGGAGGAGAAATTTTGTGTTATATATGGTAATTCTCCTAGGATACCCTAAATTTCTCTCGAACTTACTCTTTGTAAAATAGAGAGGAGAAGTGAATTATAGAACTCTTCCTCTATTAGTTAATACTTAAAGGGGGTTTCCTGGAATGAAAGAACAGAAATTGATTCATGAGGGTTTAATTACTGAATCACTACCCAACGGTATGTTCCGAGTTCGATTAGATAATGAAGATCTAATTCTAGGTTATATTTCAGGGAGAATCCGGCGCAGTTTTATACGTATACTACCCGGAGATAGAGTCAAAATCGAAATGAGTCGTTATGATTCAACCAGGGGACGTATAATTTATAGACTTCGCAAAAAAGATTCGAACGATTAGATCATTCTTTTAAACATCCTTTTCGTAGAGATATAATTCAAAGTTCAAAAATGCAATAAACTTATTTTTGTTTTCAAAAAAAAAAGAGATTTAGAATGAAAGTAAGGAATGATAAATATGAAGATAAGGGCTTCTGTTCGTAAAATTTGTGAAAAATGTCGCTTGATTCGTAGGCGGGGGCGAATTATAGTTATTTGTTCTAATCCGAGACATAAACAGAGACAGGGGTAAAGAACTTTTTCATTTTTCTTTTGAAAAGAAAATCCATGTACATGTAAAAAGAAATAAGAAAGGATTCGTTTTCATATGAAATGGATATCCTCGTCTTTTTCTGTAGATTTCTGATTCTTTTTTTTTTTTTATTCTTATAAATAGAATCTAATAAAATATGACAAAACCTATAGCAAAAATTAGTTTACGTAAGAATGCACGTATTGGTTCAAATAAGAATGAACGTAGAATACCAAAAGGAGTTATTCATGTTCAAGCGAGTTTCAATAATACTATTGTAACTATTACAGACGTACGGGGTCGGGTGGTTTCTTGGGCTTCCGCAGGTACTTCTGGATTCAGAGGCACAAGAAAAGGAACACCCTATGCTGCTCAAGCCGCGACATTGAATGCTATTCGTACATTAGTTGATCAGGGTATGCAACGAGCAGAAGTTATGATAAAAGGTCCAGGTCTCGGAAGAGATGCGGCATTACGAGCCATTCGTAGAAATGGGATACTATTAAGTTTCGTACGTGATGTAACACCCATGCCACATAATGGATGTCGCCCCCCTAAAAAAAGACGTGTGTAGAAATAAAAATTCAAGAGATTCCAAGAGAAATAAATGATTCAATGATTCTGATCCAATAATTATAAATAAAAGAAAAATAATAGTATGGTTCAAAAAGACGTAGTAGGATCCACTCGAACACTACAGTGGAAATGTGTTGAATCAAGAGTAGACAGCAAGCGTCTTTATTATGGTCGTTTCGTTCTGTCCCCGCTTATGAAAGGTCAAGCCGATACCATAGGTATCGCCATGCGAAGGGCTTTACTTGGAGAAATAGAAGGAACATGTATCACACGTGCAACATCTGAAAATGTGCTGCATGAATATTCTACGATAGCAGGTATTGAAGAATCAGTACATGAGATTTTACTCAATTTGAAAGAGATTGTATTGAGAAGTAATCTTTATGGAGTTAGGAACGCATCCATTTGCGTCAGGGGTCCAAAATACATAACAGCTCAAGATATCATCTCACCACCTTCTGTAGAAATAGTTGACACGACACAGCATATAGCTAACCTAACAGAACCAATTGATTTGTGTATTGAATTACAAATCAAGAGAGATCGCGGATATCGTATGAAATCCACAAATGACTCTCACGATGGAAGTTATCCTATAGATATTGTATCTATGCCTGTTCGAAATGCGAATCATAGTATTCATTCTTATGGTAATGGGAATGAAAAACAAGAGATACTCTTTATAGAAATATGGACGAATGGAAGTTTAACTCCTAAAGAAGCACTTTATGAAGCTTCTCGTAATTTGATTGATTTATTTATTCCTTTTCTACATGCAGAGGAAGAGGATATGAATTTCAAGGAAAATGAAAACAGATGGAATCTACCCCTTTTTTCCTTTCAAGACAAATTCACTAATCTCAAGAAAAACAAAAAAGGAATTCCATTGACATGTATTTTTATTGACCAATCAGAATTGTCTTCCAGGACCTATAATTGTCTCAAAAGATCCAATATACATACATTATTGGACCTTTTGAGTCACAGTCAAGAAGATCTTATGAAAATGGAATATTTTCGCACAGAAGATGTAAAACAGATATTGAGCACTGTACAGAAGCATTTTTCAATAAATTTACTTAAGAAAAAGTTATAATTTGAAATCCATTGGATTCTTTTCATTTTTTCTTTTTTATAAAGAAAAAAATATAATAAAATTTGAATCTCCGACACAGTCCATATATTTGCAGAATAGATCATAAAAAGATTGATGTATCTAAGGAAGATCCAGAAGGGGATCTTCCTTAGATATCTATATTGTGGTATTTAACGGTTTAATCAATTTGAAAAAGACCTAAAGTTAAGGATTTATCAATAGGTAAAGTTGCTCCAATCCCTAACCAAAGAGCTACTGCGGTACCGATCAAAAAGACTGTTGTGGCTACTGGACGACGAAATGGATTTTGGAATTTATTGACATTCTCCAAAAAAGGTACTGTCAATAATCCTATTGGTACTGAAACCATTAAAAGAACACCCAATAACTTATTGGGTACTGTGCGAAGTATTTGAAATACGGGAAAGAAGTACCATTCGGGTAATATTTCCAACGGAGTTGCAAACGGATCCGCCGGTTCACCAATCATTGACGGCTCTAGAACTGCTAAGCCCACATTACATGCAATAGTGCCTAGAATTACTACTGGAAAAATATATAAAAGATCATTGGGCCATGCAGGTTCTCCATAATAATTATGTCCCATCCCTTTAGCCAATTTAGCTCTTAATACAGGATCATTCAAATCAGGTTTCTTTGTTATTTGGATAGGTGAATTCTTGTGTATCCATCCCCCAAAGGAACCGGACATGATAATTTTTTATCATCCGGCTCGAGCAAGAATCAAAAGAATCACATAAATAGATTCATAAAACATAAATAGGTCCATAGAAGATCTATATTTGATACATATCTACATAGATAATGTAGAATGATTCTATGTAAGAAAATCTTTATAAAATTACATTTCCCCAAGCTTCAACGATTCATTATTCATTGCAAAGAATTAAGTTCTGGCAACAAGAAAATGCTCAATATCCAAGTCGGCTTACAAATTAGATCATGATCAAGTGCTTTTTGGATTGTCTCATGTCTTTTGATTAGTATTTATCCCCACAATATCTTGATTGTATTACATACAAAAATACAAAATTTTTACTTGTTACTAATAAAATCTTAGCCCTTGTTCTTCCTTAGATCCCTTATTTAACTCCGATAGTATCATAGATCAGGGTTGATGCAGAGGAAATGAATGCATCTACATACTATAAAAACTTACTAAGATTACTATCCAATTATACTATCAAATTAATTCTAATATCTAATAAAAATTACTAAAAAAAAATTAAACAAAGTGAATAAATAGAACATTGGATTCACTTATTATAGGGATCTTACGGAGCCTTTTCATGCATGACAAGATTCGGGTATGATCATAGAAAATATTCTCCTCAAGCGAACCGGCCTATCCTATTATCCTATGCTATATAAAGGGATTGACGTGATGTGATGGTTGGATGCGGAGACACATTGGGTTGTGAATTCCAACGTGGCGGATAAAATCATATATCTGCACGGGCCAATCAATAGTTCAAGTCACACACTCCCATAATCCATCCTCTGTTTAGGAAAATATACTTCAACTATTCTATTCGTATCAAATAAAAAATACTTCAGAGTTGAATAGAAGTATCCAAATAACATGCCTTATTTTTAAACAATCCATATTTGTAGCAATGAAAGACTCTTGTCCCTCCCCGATATGAGAAATTACAAATATCTACGATCTGCCTTTTCTATAAAGGACCCGAAATACCTTGCTTACGTATCATTGGAAAGTGCATTAACATAAATACGGCAGTAAGAAGAGGTAATACAAAAGTATGTAAACTATAAAAACGAGTCAAAGTGGACTGGCCCACACTAGCACTTCCACGTAATAATTCTACCAAAGGTGATCCTATTATAGGAATAGCTTCAGGCACGCCTGTTACAATTTTTACTGCCCAATAGCCAATTTGGTCCCAAGGCAAAGAATAACCAGTTACGCCAAAAGATGCGGTCAATACAGCCAGAACCACCCCCGTAACCCAAGTTAATTCGCGGGGTTTTTTAAAACCACCCGTAAGATACACACGAAATACGTGTAAGATCATCATTAGAACCATCATACTTGCTGACCATCGATGAACTGATCGAATTAACCAACCAAAGTTGGCCTCAGTCATTATGTATTGAACAGAAGAAAAAGCCTCTGTAACAGTTGGACGATAGTAAAAGGTCATAGCAAAACCCGTAGCTACTTGTACTAAAAAACAGGTAAGCGTAATCCCCCCTAGACAATAAAATATGTTGACATGAGGAGGAACATATTTACTAGTTATATCATCTGCAATCGCTTGAATCTCGAGACGTTCCTCGAACCAATCATATACTTTATTGAGATAGGTAACCCAAGAAAGACTCCCCCTCTGAGAACCGTATATGAGAATTTCATCTCGTACGGCTCAAGCCAAAACCCACAAATACTAGTTTCAACGGATATGGAATATTTTATATAGAGTTTCAAACTTCTTGTGGCTTAGCCGCTTGACTCGATTTGACCCAAAGATACGAAGTAAGAAAAATCCGGAATCTCTTCTTTGTGATTATAATGCCAAGAAATAAAATCTCAAGTTGGCTCATCCATCTTTTTTTATGTTAATC